AAGATAAACCATTATACGGGTATTTCAATACTGAATATAACAACCAAAAGTTTTCTAAACTGAGAGAATAGGCTAAATCAAGAGAATAGGATTTGAACCTATGACTTCTCGCTCCCAAAGCGAACACGCTACCACTGCGTCACCTCTCGAGTCGCATAAAACCCAAAGTAAATGCCTAAACTTATTTTAACTGTTAAAGAGGGGTTGTTTAAAATAAAAATTAACGATCTACTTCACCAAAAACAATATCTTGAGTTCCAATTATAGTTACAACATCAGCTAACATATGAGAATTAGCCATAAAGTTGAGAGCTTGTAGGTGGGAAAACCCTGGAGCCTTAATTTTACAACGGTATGGTCTATTGCTACCATCAGAAACTAAATATACACCGAACTCCCCTTTAGGGGCTTCGGTAGCAATATAGGTTTCACCTGAAGGTACAGTAACCCCTTCGGTATACAATTTAAAATGGTGAATTAAAGCTTCCATACTTTGCTTAACATCAGCACGGGACGGTGGGGTAATTTTAGAATCGTCAACTTTAACACTTCCTTTAGGCATTTTATTCAAGCACTGATATATTATGCTAAGAGATTGTCTCATTTCCTCAACTCGTACGAGATAACGGTCATAACAATCCCCTGTTTTACCAACGACCCCTTGAAAAGACAACTCTGAGTAGGCATCATACGGCTCGTTTTTACGTAAATCCCAACGAATGCCAGACCCACGTAACATAACCCCAGAAAAACCCCAATCTATAGCCTCTTGTGCATTTACCACCCCTATATCAACTAATCTTTCTTGCCATATACGATTATCAGTTAACATTTCTTCAATTTCGTCTAAGCGTTGCCCAAATTGAGCAGCAAAAGAAAAAATATCATCTATTAAACCAATAGTTATATCTTGACTAACACCTCCAGGTCGAAAATAACTAGCGTGCATACGCGCACCACTAACTCTTTCATAAAATTCCATTAACTTTTCTCTTTCTTCGAATGCCCATAAAAAAGGTGTCATAGCCCCCACGTCCATTGCATGACAACCCACAGCTAAAAGGTGATTTAAAATTCGAGTTATCTCTGCAAAAAGAACTCTTATATATTGCGCTCGCTTAGGTACTGAAATCTGCAATAAATTTTCAACAGCTAAAGCATAGGTATGTTCTTGGCACATCATTGAAACGTAATCCAAGCGATCAAAATAAGGCAGGGCTTGAAAATAAGTTTTAGCCTCTATTAATTTTTCAGTACCTCTATGCAATAACCCTATGTGGGGATCAGCTCTTTGAACAACCTCCCCATTCAGCTCCAGAATAAGACGTAAAACCCCATGAGCCGCTGGGTGTTGGGGTCCAAAATTTATTGTAAAATGCTTCAGTTTTTTGTTAAATTCTTTTTTTTTTAATGACATAATAAAATAGGTTATGGGTTTTTCTGTATTTCTAAACTACACGAACCAAAATATAAACCATTACCGTCTCGACTATACTAAAAAGTCTTTAAGATTAGCGCCAGAAGGATTTGAACCTACGACCTTCAGGGCATGAGCCTGATGAGCTAACCTTACTGCTCTATAGCGCAACCCTGTTAAAAATAAAAATGATTACTGTTTTGAGCCATGGTTCCCACAAAAGTAGTATGTGTGGCTATCTAAATAAGGACACTCGAGTTCGGTAAGAGTTCGGGTATAGATTTAGATATAGGGGCTAGCCCCTAAATTATATATTCCAGCCGCAGGTTCCCCTACGACTACCTTGTTACGACTTCATCCCGGTTGCTTACCTGTCCTTTAAAGGGAATTTCCAAACTTACTTAACCTAGGTGAATATATTCACCAAATAAGGATATGCTTGAAAGGTTTACTCCAAAATCTTCTGGCCAAGTCAACTTCCAGGACGTGACGGGCGGTGTGTGCAAGGCCCAGTGACGTATTCACCGCGACATCCTGATCCGCGATTACTAGTGATTCCAGCTTCATGGGGGCGAGTTGCAGCCCCCAATCCGAACTAAGAAAAGGTTTAAAGATTGGCTCTAGATTACTCCCTCGCAACTTGTTGTCCTTTCCATTGTAGCACGTGTGTAGCCCAGTTCATAAGGGCCATGAAGACTTGACCTCATCCCTACCTTCCTCCCGCTTAGCGCTGGCAGTGTCTATTCAGTTTATTTATTGGTAAAGACCATTTCAAAACACAAAAGAGATAAGGGTTGCGCTCAGTTACAGGAATTAACCGTACATCTCACGACACGAGCTGACGACAGCCATGCAACACCTGAAAGTCCCAAAATTCTTAACGTCTCCGAAAGAACGACAGACTTACTAGAACTGGTAAGGTTACGCGCGTATTATCGCATTAAACCACATGCTCCACCACTTGTTTGAACCCCCGCCAATTCCGTTGATTTTTAAGCTTGCGCTCGTACTCCTCAGGCGGAGTGCTTAATGCCTTAGCTATGTCTTCTAGATTTCTAAAAGCTAGCACTCATCGTTGACAGCGTAGACTACCAGGGTCTCAAATCCTGTTCGCTACCTACGCCTTCGCCCCTCAGCGTCAGTACTGAACAAGAAAATCGCTTTCGCACATGATGTTCTCTTCCACTTATCTGGATTCTAACCCTAATTGAAAAATTCCATCTTCCTCTGTCAGACTCAAGTTTTCCTGTTTTAAATGCCTACCTATAGTTAAGCTACAGTTTTTGACAAATAACATATCAAAAAACCACCTACGGGCCCTTTACGCCCAGTTATGACGAATAAGGCTTGCCCCCTCCGTATTACCGCGACTGCTGGCACGAAGTTAGTCGGGACTTATTCTTAATTTACTGTCATTATCCTCAATTAAAAAAGAGGTTTACAACCTAAGCCTTCAATCCCTCACCAAGCCTTGCTGGATCAAGCTTTCGCTCATTGTCCAATATTCCTTACTGCTGCCTTCAAATGAAACCTGGGCCTTGTCTCAGTCCCAGTGTGATTGATCGTCCTATCAGACCAACTAAGCATCATTGGCTTGGTGAGCATTACCCCACCAACTACCTAATACTGAACCTAATCATCTTCAACCGGCGGACCTTTATATATTTATCCGGTATTCTCCTGTTGCCTTCTCCCCTGGGGGATAGGATTATTCCGAAGTTGAAGCCAGATATTAGCCTATTACTCACCCGTACGCTATGGTTTTAACCATTCAACTCGCATGTATTCAAGCAGACTTATAGCCTTCACTCTGAGCCAGGATCAAACTCATTTTTGTTAATACCACATTTACGTTTTATTACGTTATAGTGGAGTTTTATTGTAATTATCTTCAATACAATACTTATTTATCGTATTAAACCATAAAATATCTTAAGGCATCCTTTTTAAGTAGAAAAACAAAATAAATTCCTTTTTCTCTAATACTGTAGGTAGTGTTTTTACAACCCCCTAACTTTATGTGCACTCTACGCATTAGTTATATTGTTAAATAACTAAAAAATATAAAATATTTATTACAAAGATTTCATAAATTTACCAACGAACAAAGATATTTCAGTCTGTTCTTTAGCCCGTTTTCCTGTCCATGCTGGGTGGTTATTAAGATCTAAACTTTTACAATTCAACTCTTTTTGGGAAAAATGGCTAGGTAACTCTAAAAAATTAAAACTACCATCTGACAATAAACTCCCAAATGTTTTTGCTTTTGTTATTGATTTCATTTAATTTAGGATAAGGTGGGATTTGAACCCACGGTAGCTTTAACTACGTCAGTTTTCAAAACTGGTGCCATAAACCACTCGACCACTTATCCAATGCTACCTTTAAATAGTTTTTGTATACGATCAATACAATAAATAAGTAGGGTCTAAGTAACTGTTAAAACCTAAACCTAATTATAGGTAGTAAAATTCTTTTCCTGCAAAACAACCTTAAATTTAACCCCGTTTAAATATTTTAGAATATCTATAAAAGCTAGTATCGTTGCTGGACTCTGAGACGTAATAATAAAATAGCGTCGATACTCCCGTCTTTCAAACTGATCTTTAGCAGCTTTATTACCTAAAGGAGAACGAAGCAAAGTAAAGCGCTTTATTTTTCTAGACAAACCTGTAGAAGAAATTGATAAGGGTAACAAAAGTGCCAAAGAATTTAAACTTTTAAAGTCAGTCGATACAGACCAAACTTTACATATATATATAATGCTTTTTTTATACTGTGCCATATATTTAACTACATGCTTAATAAATAACCCTAAAATAATTCTACAGTGTAAAATATACCTCGAAAAAGACGGGACTTGAACCCGCGACCACTGGTATGACAAACCAGCACTCTACCACCTGAGTTACTTTTTCTTTTTGGAGGTGGTAGGATTCGAACCCACGCTACATTAAAAATGTAGATTGATTTAGCAAACCAAGGCTTTCAACCACTCAGCAACACCTCCAAAAGCTACCTTGCCAGGGGTTTAATATTAAGTTACTTATTGCTATTATTAACTCCACACTAGAAGTTTGAGTTTATATAACTTTGTCTCTAACAAGCTATAAAATTTATTAAATTTTAAGTTATTATCTAGAATCAACGGTTACTTTTAAGTGTTTTATTCTAGATTTTAAACTAAAGGCTAAAGAAGGTAATATAAAACGTACAACTACCAAATAAAAATTAAAAACTATCAGGATTAACCAAAAAACCTGATTGAAGAAGGTCAATATATCAAATTGAGGCATATATAAATAATTAAAATTTTAAAGGTCACCTGAAATAATTAAAAACCTCCCCGCACTTATACTTTATCAATAAAGCTATTCCCCTTAATATTAAAGGTATCTCTATTCCAGAACCTAAACTTCACGTACACTTTACCCAAAAATAATACTTTTAGTTAAACATATGCTGGAAATATTACCAACATGCTTTACGTAAACCTGTAAAAGAACCTTTTGATGCCAAACGTCTGAATTGAAGACGGGATAATTTATAAAAACTTATAACCGATCTTGATCTATTAGTATCAATACAATGATTATGAACTCTACTTAAACTACTTTTTCGAGGTAATTTAGATTTTTCTAATTGAGCCCACCAACGTAAAGAAATCTCTAAATTTTGGTTTGTTGCTACGGCTTGTAATGCTTTACGACGAGACTCATATAAAGAAAAAGATTTGCGGCGTTTGTAATCCATACCTCTCATTCCCAATCTAAACTGCCAATTTGCCAAGCATATACAAATCCAATAACTAACTCAAAAAGAAAATCCATCATGGACCAATATCCGATTGAAGGCAATTCACTTAGAGAAACTGCCCATGGAAAAAGAAAGACGGTTTCAATATCAAATAAAAGAAACAAAATAGCGACTAAATAAAAACGTACATCAAAAGCATTACGAGCATCTTCATAAGGGTCAAAACCACATTCATATGAAGATAATTTTTCACTATCAGATTCTGAGAAAGCTAATGTATAAGAAGCACCAAAAATAAGCGAAGCTAATACAAGACTAAAACCTAAAAAAATCAATATTGGGTAATATTCTTTTAAAAAAAACATAATATTATGTAGTTAAACGCGGGTTATACCAAGAAACCGGACATAATTCAATAACCCCACCCGAAGTTTCACTTTTTAGTACACTTTCTTTAAACATACCAATCTCAGAATGCCCCCCTCTATTAGATGTTCCTAAGGAATCATTCCCCCCAATTTGGTGAGTATATCTTACACATCGTGTACAAACAATACACCTACGTAACACTGTTTTTATAAGACCCCCCCAAAAAGTATCACTTAAAGAGTTTTTAAAAAATAAAAATCTACCTCTATCCGACCCAAAATTAAAACTTTGTTCTTGAAGTTCACATTCGCCCCCCTGATCACACACAGGGCAATCCAAGGGGTGATGGAGAAGAAGCAATTCCATCACAGATTCTTGGGCCTTACGTACCAATGCCGTATTTGTAAAAATTCTTAAATTGGGTAAAAAAGGCAAAGCACATGACGCTTGCGGCTTAGGGGAATTACTCACCTCAACCAAGCACATTCGACAATTACCCGCTATAAAAAGCTTATCGTGATAACAGAATCGTGGGATATTAGCACCAGCCGCTTGACAAGCCTGTATAACTGTAGAGCCTTTTTTTACCCAAATAAGAAGCTCATTAATTGATATATTAAGCATAATTAGGGTAAAACTTCTAAATCGCGGGGATTGTTAGGTTTAAAAAAGGATTTTTCTTTTATAGAAAAAACAGCATTTTTAGATTCACGACCTAACTGCCGATATAAAGATTCAGGACAATTTTTTTGTAATGTTAAACTAATAGCCCCTACCATCGCTATTAGTAGAATAATTCCAGCTATTATTAGCAATATTGCGTGGGTTGAATATAAAAGATAACTAGGATCATTTAAAGCACAAGAAGAATCAAATTCTATAAACCATACTGTGTCTAACCCAAAAGACCCTTCTACACTTTCTTTATGAAACAATAACCTAAAAAACTCTGTTAACACTTCTGAATCACATAAATGCTGCCACATTTCAATTCTCTCCTCCATAAAATCTTTAAAAGATTTTTTAGCTTCTTTAGCTGAAGGCTCAGGTTCACCTTTTCTTTTTCTTTTACTTCGCTCTTGGAATCTTTTTAAATTGTCATTGACTGTTTTGTTAATAATTACTGGATGAAATAAATTTTTTATCTCTTCTTCGTAAGATACTAAACTAAAAGAAACTAATGAACTCATATAAACTGTTGACACCATATTCATTAAATTTTGCAAATCTTTACTATATATTGCAGCACTCAAAAAAACTGCAAAAATTAAAGCCCCAAAATATAACAAACGTTTTTTTTTTGCAGACCACGGGCTTTCAATTGCTTTCACATCTAACATCATAACAACAAACAACACCAATACTGCGATAGCACCTGCGTAAACCAACAAAAAAAGTAAAGCCATAAATTCTAAACCCAATAAAAATGAAATAGTGGAACCCAAAAAAAAAAGCAATACGAGATAAAAACCACTATATACTGGATTTTGTGTACTAGTAACTTTAACCCCTAAGGTCCCCCCAAGAGTTGCAATAAGAATAAAAATTATAGGATCGACCATAATACAATAAAGGTTAGCAGCGCGAAAACACGTGAAATTTGAAAACCAAACACAAAAAAAATACCAAATAAAAAATTACTCCAACCTAAAATCACTAAATAGGGGTATAAATAACCTGAATGCCATGCACGAAATTTATTTACTTGATCCGCAAGTACGTTGGAAATCCCAAAAGGACCTAAACTTTCAATAAAACCACGGTCAATGGACTTATAAGTAAAATGATAACCAAAGTCTAATAAATTTTGTGTTATAACTTCATTATAAACCTTATCAAATAACCATTTACGGTTTAAAAAAGTATAAAATTTTCTTCCTATAAATGAAGTCTTAACTAAAAATAAATTAGAATTATACTTATTATATAAAATAAATGAAGCCAACCCACCAATGATACTGCAACAAAGAGGTAAAAGTTTTATATCAGTTGACATAAACTCTGCATCTATAATACTCAAATTACTAGGCATACAAAATAATGCATTTCCCCAAAAATCAGTACCCAGCCCTATAAAAAGATCACGACCTAAATACCCAATAAACATACTAGGCAAAGCCAATATAYCCAAAACTAAACCCATTGGCCAACCACCTTCTGATGCCGATAGCAATAATGACCTACTACCATTTGGTTCGGATAAAAAACACAAAGCTAAAAGGCGTATAGAATAAAAAGCAGTACAGAAAGCTGCTAAACTACCTAACCAATATGCAAAATGCGAAGCATTACTATAAGTCGCGTAACCTACCTCCAATATAACATCTTTAGAATAAAATCCTGTTAAAAAGGGCATACCCATAAGAGCTAAAGAACCAATTACCATCATGGCATATGTAAAGGGTAATAAACGGCGTAACCCCCCCATTTTACGCATATCCTGTTCATCTCCAACCGCATGAATTACAGAACCTGCCCCAAGAAATAGAAGAGCCTTAAAAAATGCATGGTTCCCTAAATGAAACACTGCTACAGAATAATTAGAAAGACCACAAGCAAAAACCATATAACCTAATTGACTACAAGTGGAATAAGCGATAACTCGCTTTAAATCATTTTGGACTAAAGCGGTTGTAGCTGCAAAAAACGCTGTCATACCCCCAACTATACTTATAACTGTAAGGGCTTCAGGACAATATTCCAATAAAGGAGAACAACGGGCTAATAAAAAAACACCAGCAGTAACCATTGTTGCTGCGTGAATAAGAGCAGAAACTGGGGTAGGTCCTTCCATAGCATCAGGTAACCAAGTATGTAAACCTAACTGAGCAGATTTACCTACCGCACCTACGAACAATAAAATCCCTATAAAGTTAAGAGCTCCAAATTCAACATTAAAAAAACTTAAACTAAATGTTGATAGTTGGGGAGCTAAAGCAAAAACAGTAGCATAATCAACAGCACCAAAACAAATAAAAATACCAAAAATTCCTAAGGCTAATCCAAAATCACCAACCCTATTAACTAGCATAGCTTTAATCGCAGCTTTATTTGCTTGAATACGAGTAAACCAAAAATTAATTAATAAATACGAGCATAAGCCAACTCCTTCCCAACCAACAAACATTTGAACAAAATTATCGGCTGTAACCAATATTAACATAAAAAATGTAAATAATGATAAATAACTCATAAAACGAGGCAAATGAGGATCTCCTCCCATATACTCTGTGGAATATAAATGTACCAGAGTTGAAATAAAAGTAACTACAATAAGCATAACGACAGTTAAACTGTCAAAGCAAAAAGCCCAATCAACATGAAAAGAGTCACACTCCAACCAAGGCATTAAATAGAGGTAAGTTGAACTCCCCCCTAAACCTACCTCATAAAAAGCAAGCCCACTTAGAAAAAAACTAAGGCAAATACAAGATATAGTTACTAAACCAGCACCGCGGCCTCCAAGGAAACGACCAAAAAATCCTGCAACAAGAGAACCAAGTAGGGGTAGAAAAACTATGTTTAAATACATCTTAGTCCTTTACGGGACTTGAACCCGTACCTTTACCATAAAAAATGGTACTATCCTTCTAGATATTAAACTACGCATTAGACTAAAAGAACTTTTTCACTACTACAACCTACAACCACAAATCAACCCATACCAAATTTGAAACTGTTGCATGCATTGCAGAAAAGAATAAATTAGGGTAAATACCCATAAAAAGAGTACCTATAACAAGAGGTAAAAAAATCATAAATTCTCTGAAGCTTAAATCAAGACCGACCATTTTAATATTACCATAAGCGATACGATTAAACAACCAAAGAGAATACCCACCCCCTAAAATCATTGAAGTAGCTGCAAAAAAGCAAGCAGTACTATTTGCCTCAAAAGCTGAAACTAATAAAAGAAACTCCCCTATAAAACTTGATGTGCCAGGAAGACCTAAATTAGCCATCGTAAAAAAAAGAAAAATAATTATGAAAATTGGCATAGTATGCGTAAGACCCCCATAATATTTAACTACTCGACTATGCCAACGGTCATACAAGACTCCAATGATAAGAAAAAGTGCAGAAGACACAAAACCATGACTTAAGCTTTGTAAAATAGCTGCCTCCACCCCAATTACTGTCCCGGTAAACAAACCTATCATCACTAAATTCATATGAGCTACCGAAGTATAAGCAATCAAACGTTTTAAATCTGTTTGGCGAATAGCGGTCAATGAAGTATACACAACACCCAATAAACTAAGACTAAAAATAAAAGGCGTGAAATAAACGGAAGCTAAAGGAAAAAGGCCTAGGGAAAATCGTAAAAATCCATAAGATCCTAATTTCAGTAAAATACCCGCTAAAATTACTGAACCTGCGGTAGGGGCTTCTACATGAGCCTCAGGAAGCCAAATATGCACAGGTAACATAGGAACTTTTGCAGCAAATGACGCAAAAAAAGCAAGCCATAGCCACTTTTGATCATAGGTTGAAAAGTTTATAACGGACAATACTTCATAATTTGTACTCCCAGCAAATAAGTAAATATAAACGATACCTATTAACATAAATAAAGACCCTAGTAGGGTATACAAAAAAAACATATAAGCTGCCCGTATTTTTCTTTCACGTGATCCATATATACCAATAACTAAAAACATAGGTATCAAGACAGCCTCGAAAAATATATAAAAAAATAATAAGTCTAAATTAGTAAAGACTAAAAGTAACACAAGTTCCATACTTAAAAAACTTATTAAATAAGTTTTAACTTCCCCTTTATCAAAAGACCACGAAGCCAATAAACATAGGGGGAAAATTAATGTTGTCAAAATAACAAAAAAAAGAGAAATCCCATCAACACCTAAAATTAAATTAATATTGGCTATAGGTAGCCACAAGCTATCAACAACAAATTGAAATTTAGGTGTCGAGTGATCAAAACCTAACCACAAAAACAATGAAGAGACAAAAACCGCCGACGTAATACCGAGAGCAAATTGTCGCATAATTAACTTTTGACTAGAAGGAATAAAAATTAAACCAACAATCCCTAAAAGAAGAAGAAAGAATAAAAAAGTTAAGAGCATAATCTTTTACCAACCCAAGTTATATACTCGTCTTGGTTAACCGCTTGAACTACAATAGGCATAAAACCGTGGTTAACACCACAAAGTTCACTACATTGACCGTAAAAAACCCCCTCTCTTTTAATAAAAAGGAAAACTTGGTTTAATCTACCTGGACACGCGTCTACTTTAACTCCTAAACTTGGTACTGCCCAAGAATGAAGAACATCAGCAGATGTGACAAGAACACGGATATGAGTGTTAGTTGGTACAACTAGACGGTTGTCAACCTCAAGAAGACGGAAAACTTTGCCAGCTTTTCCGGTACTTGATACTTCGGGAATAACTAAATCATCATCCGCAATAAGGTATGAATCAAAATTTATACGTTGTCTTTCTGTTATACCTTCTTCAACATCTTTGTCTCTATGATGCTCAATTAAATCATGAATCATAGTAATTTGGGTTTTTAAAGATTTATTTTTTTCACCCTCTTCAGTAGTAATTAAAAGCAAAGCTTCATACAACATATTTTTAATATCATCCGCAGTGTTTTGGTCTACAGTTTCAATTAATTCTTTAAGTGTTTGCAAAACTTCACCACGTAAACCTATATGGCTATAATCAATTTCTCTACTTTCTAATTTGGACAACATCTCTTTTATCTCTTCTTTGGATTTTTTATTTCCTGAATTACCATCCTCACCAGAAGCGTCGGCACCATTTAAGCCATCATCACTCACCAGAGCACTGTTAGATTCAATTACTGAAACATCAGAAAATTGACGATTGAAAGGTTTAACTGCCTCCTGCATAGGAGTATCCAAACTTCTTGATACTCTTGCTGCAAACCATTTCACATTCGCTAATTCTGCTTTTGCTTTTAATATCGCACAAGAAGATTTTGCTTGTAAACTTCCTGGGTCAAGAATAGCGTCAATTGCTGAGGAAAATACTAAGGCTTTTTTAATATCATTCGACGTATTTTCTAAACTATCATCTGTTGCTCTTTGAAGAGCGAAAAGGCTATCTATAGAGTTATTTTCGCTAAACTCAGAAGTCACCGAAAGATCAGATTCAGTTTTGTCTAATATTTTGCGAGCATGACTTAGTATACGTGAAGCCTCTTTATAATCTAAAATAGCAGCACTTACATCCACTTTAAGTGTTTTTACCCAAGCAGAATCTACCGCGGATTCAATCAATCCTGAACTATCACAATTAGATATTTCATTAATAAATGTTGGTCTAACCGCTCCTGAAATAGAAGATGCTTTGGATAGATCATTATCTACCATATCAAGTATAACTTTAAGACAATCAGAATTTTCAACATCTAGCATAGATATTACCTTTTCCCGAACAGTATTACCTAAATTTAGTTGAAGATCTCCAATATATGTCTCAGCATCTAATAATTTTTCTTTTAGAGTGAGGTCCAAACTAGAATCCACGTCAAATTTTAAAAAATTTATCAAAGCTTTGCCCTTTTTTAACTCTACTTCAATTAATTTAATAAAAGATTCAGTCAAGGCTTGTTCCGCATTAAACAAAGCTATTTTCGACTCTGTTAACACAGCTTCAGAGCCTTTTAACTGGGCCTTTACTGTTAAAAGGTCTTCATTATGTATTTCCCATAAAAAGTTGTCAAAATATTCCTTAGGCTTGTCTGTTACTTTAGGTAACTCGTAAATAACTGGGGTGTCATCGAGTCTTTTCTCTGTATTGATGACATAACCTTTAACAACTTCTAACCTTTCTTTAGCGGTCTCTAAATCTAATTTAGCTGTGTTTACCACAAAAACTGCTTTATCAAATTCAGACTTTACACTACCATATTTTTCAACAAGGCTGTCCAACATCATATTAGGTGCAATAGAACTAGACCCTAACTCAAGGCCAGTCAATTTTTCTTTAGAAGTAGTGTAAAAGGACTCAGCACCTTTTGAAACCGCTTCTGCTCTGTTTGACACTGCCTTTAATTTATCAAACGCAATTTGAGACCGTTCTAACCGAATATCAGCTCTATTTGATACTGCTTTATAATTGCTCAGTTCCTCTTTGGCATTTGCTAAAATATCTTTACCTTTTTCAAATTCCTCTGCAACTGATATTTCTTGTTTTTCTAGAGACATAAATTCAGCCTCTGCCCTATCCGCAATTGAGTTACACTTACTCAACTCTTCTTCAGTCAATCCAGATTGAAATTTATCTAAAATTGTATTAACACTTTTTAACTCTTCGTGAGCAAGCATAAACTTAAGCTCGTGATTATCCAAAATCTTTTTTGACTCTGACTTTAATTTTTCATTCCAGCCGTCATAACCATCTTTAAGTAGTACCTTACTACGCGTTATAGCTGGATCTTTTGAAGCCCATTCAGCATCTGCTTGAAAATACTCTGCAGTTAACGCGTTAACTTGTGAGGCAAGCAAATCAATTTTTGCCCATTTGGCACTAGCTTTAGCATTATTCAGCTCCATTTTTGCATTTTCTAATTCCGCATCAGAAAACTTAAACCCGACATTAGCAGTATCCCACTCAAACTCACTACTATAGCCCTCTCTTTCAGGTCTAGTCAATCTTAATTGATGGGCAATTAACTGAGTATCGATTAAATTATTTTCAGCAATTTCTGCTTCTACTAAGGCTTTGTCAAGTCTTATTCTGCCTTCATCTAAATTAGCCATCATTTCCTCTATAGGTATTTTTATCTCACCACGTGCAAGTGCTCTAAGACACACACACTCTGCCTCAAAAACTTGTGTTAAAGCTCTACTTAATTCCGTCTCAGCCCCTTCATAGAAATTTTCAGCTGATCTAAGTTCTAACCATTTATAACTAGCCTCATCCACTTTATTTAATTCCTCAACAATAGACCCTGTATTGGAATCTAAACCTCCAGAACTACCATCACTTGAAGGTGTGTTGCCTTTACCTGGTTTAATTTCATCTAAAGCCTTAAATAAATCCATTGTTTTTGCCGTAAGCTCAGTTTCATTAACAATCCTTATATATTGTTTAAAAATTTTTAAAGCTTTAATGACTAAATCTTGCTGTTCTTTAATTAGTGAGCCTTCTGATAACTGTTCTTTAACTCCAGATAAAACAGATACCATTTCCCCTGTTAAATGTGATTCTAACGGTCCGTAAAATTCTTTGCGGCCCTCATTACCTAAAATATTTATAACTAGCCATTCTAAGCGGCGAGACAACATATCAACAGCACCTTGGGGTACATCTTCCATATCTTTTTCAAATGACTCCAAAAACTCTTTAACTATGCCGATTTGAGTTTGTTTTTCACCTTTAGCCACCTCTACACGGCTATACTCTATCAAATCAGCCATATCTTTTAAAGCCTTATAACTCATTTCAACCTGACTTAACCCATCTTTTTTAAGGGCGGGTGATACTTCAAAATCAGAGCACTCATATGACCAATACCACTGGTGACCAACAACTTTTATAGTAAGGCTAGGATCTATAACCTCGTCCATTGCATACAATAAATTGTATGAGGGTACACTAATGACCATTAATATTCCTGCTGGGATAATTGTCCAAACGACTTCAAGTAATGTTGAATGATTAAAGCCTACAGCATCTTTATGATCTGCTTCGTTAAATAACGTTAAAGATTTATAGAGTAACCAACCTACAAGACAAGCAATAAATAGCATAAAGGTCATTAACAAACCATTAAAAAAAATGATACCTTCCATTATTGGGGTTGCAGGGTCTTGAAAACCCACTTGCCATGGATGCGAAGCATCCATACTCCCAACGGAATAGTAGTACAAGGAAAAAAAAACAATTGAAGTTATTCTAATGATATTTTTATGTGAAAATTTCATGATCTGAGCACAATTAAACAAAAACCAACATTTTATCCCCAATACCTTTTTATTATTACTTCCTTTTAGGGGAGCGCATATTTAATACCCGAACAGCAAGCATTTTTTCCAACCAACCGACAAATAACCCACCAAAAACAAAAAAAGCAAAATACCCTATAGACACAACAGCTCCAACTATTTTAAAATAATCATCTACTGGGGTAGTTCCTGACCAGGCCAATAAGCAAAAATCAGCAACAAAAAGCCAAAAAACTACAGCATAAATTGGCCGGAAATTACCACTACGTAGTATAGATGTATTCAAAAGTGGGTATATGAAAATTATAGCTATCGCCCCACCCATAGTAAGAATCCCCCCAACTTTGTTTGGAATTACCCGTAAAATAGCATAAAAAGGTAAAAAATACCATTCAGGAACAATATGCGCTGGAGTCCCATAAGGGTCAGCCTCTAAATAATTATCAGGATCTCCTAAGCTATTAGGAAAATAAAATATGACAATAGATAACATGGACATTAAAACAAAAAAAGCTACTAAATCTTTTACATAAATATATGGGTAAAAGTTTATATTTGCTGTTTTTGTTTTAATACCTAGAGGGTTATTAGAACCATCTTTATGCAACAAGCCTAAGTGAACAAAAACCAAACCAGCGATAATAAAAGGTAATAAATAGTGTAAACTAAAAAAACGATTTAAAGTCGGATTACCGACAGTAAACCCCCCCCATAACCACATAACAACTTCTTTACCTATAAAGGGGAAAATGGAAAATAAACTTGTGATAACAGTAGCACCCCAAAAACTCATTTGACCCCAGGGTAAAACATAACCAATAAAAGCTGTTGCCATCATTAAAACATAAATAACCCCCCCGGACCACCATAATTGTTGCCGAGGCTCCATATAAGAACCATAATACAACCCTCTAAAAATATGAGCGTAAACAACAATGAAAAAAAAAGAAGCTCCATTAGCATGCATATAACGAATTAGCCAACCACTTTTAACATCACGCATAATATGCTCAACACTTGAAAAAGCATAATGGGTTTCCCCTGCATAATGCATTGCTAAAAAAGCTCCACTAAGAATTTGAATAACCAAACAAAACCCCGCGGTTGAACCGAAACTCCAATTATAATTTAAATTCATCGCCGTTGGGTAATCAATAATATGAGAATCTACCCAACTAAGTATAGCATTTACATTAAACCTCGACATCAACTTATTAAATTATTTTGTGACCAGGGTACATGAAAATTAAATGAACGAAACTCCTGACTTAACTCAATCGCTTCACAAACAACAACTCGCTGATCTTCATCATAACGTAATTCAAAGTACCCGCTTAAAGGAAAATCTTTTCGTAACGGATGACCTTCAAAACCATAGTCTGTTAAAATACGACGTAAATCTGGGTGGTTTGAGAAAAAAACCCCAAATAAATCCCAAATTTCACGTTCCCACCAATTTGCTGACGGGAAAAGACTTACCACAGACGGTAAGGGATTTATTTCATCAGTGTGTGTTTTAATTCGAAGTCTACAATTAGACCTTACATTTAAAAGGTCATAGACAATTTCAAAACGTTCTTCCCTCTCCGGATAATCTACACCTGAAATCGAAGTCAGCATTTGAAAATTACCATTACTATGATGGTGTAAAAAAGTTAATGTAGCCAACAAATATTTTTTGGATACGCTAATAACAATCTCATGCCCAAACACCTGAAAAGTTTGAACAGGTACAAGCCTCGTAAGACTTGTAGCATATACAATCAAAGAACTGAACATTTTATTTAAAATCAATAAAAATAACTCTTATACCAATTAATCCTTTACGGGAATTGAACCCGTATTTTCGCCGTGAAAAGGCAACGTCCTAACCATTAGACGAAAAGGACTTGTTATACACACTATAGTTTATTTAATATTTTATAAAATAAATATAAATTGGGCCTGGATCGAGTTGAACGATCGACTTTACGCTTATCAGGCGTACACTCTACCGCTGAGTTACAAGCCCTGACACAACCACCTTAACACACTCTATAACGTTTATTTAAATTGCTGTTTACAATTTTAACAAAATAACTAATACTTATTTATTACCTACTTTTGAGGATCTACGAGGCAATACGGGAAAAGCAAGACCTCTACCTTTTACCCAAGGATTTGATTCTTCAACAGATCCTCGTGTAAGGGTAATGTACACAACAAAGAAAAAAAATAATGACGCAATAGATGATAAAATTGACCCAAAAGAGGCTAAACCATTCCATCCAGCATAAGAATCAGGATAATCTGGTATACGTCGTGGCATACCAGCAAGCCCTAAGAAATGCATTGGGAAAAAAGTCAAATTCACACCCAAAAACATAAGCCAAAAATGGATTTGACCTAAAATTTCCGGGTAAGCTAAACCTGTCATTTTACCTATCCAAAAATAAAAAGCTGCAAACATTGTAAAAGCCGCTCCCATACTTAATACATAATGAAAATGGGCTACCACATAATATGTATCATGTAAAGCAATATCAACCCCAGAATTAGCTAAAACAACCCCAGTTAACCCCCCTATAGTAAAGAGGAAAAGAAAACCAATTGAGAATAGCATGGGGGTTTTTAAACGAATAGAACCACCCCATAAAGTAGCAATCCAACTGAAAATTTTAATACCTGTAGGCACCGCAATAATCATCGTAGCAGCTGTAAAATAAGCTCTTGTGTCGATGTCCAAACCTACGGTAAACATGTGATGAGCCCATACAATAAAACCAAGGATACCAATTGAAAGCATAGCATAAACCATACCTAAATACCCAAATACAGGTTTTCTAGCAAAAGTAGATAGTATATGACTAACAATACCAAATCCAGGTAAAATTAAAATATAAACTTCAGGATGGCCAAAAAACCAAAATAAATGCTGATACAATACCGGATCACCACCACCGGCCGGATCAAAAAAAGTAGTATTAAAATTCCTATCTGTTAATAGCATTGTAATACCACCTGCTAAAACAGGAAGTGATAACAGTAATAAGAACGCTGTTATTAAGACAGACCATACAAAAAGGGGCAATCTATCCATCGTCATACCGGGTGCTCTCATATTAAAAATTGTTGTAATAAAGTTTATAGCCCCTAAAATAGAAGCAGCACCCGAAAGATGAAGACTAAATATAGCTAAGTCAACAGAAGGTCCTGAGTGTGCCTGAATACCACTAAGAGGTGGGTACACTGTCCAACCTGTACCAGCTCCAGATTCTACCAACGAGGACGCTAGAAGCAAAATTAAAGAGGGAGGTAGTAACCAAAAACTAATGTTATTCATACGGGGAAAAGCCATATCAGGAGCACCAATCATTAAAGGTACAAACCAATTTCCAAACCCACCAATAAGAATTGGCATAACCATAAAAAAAATCATTAAGAAAGCATGCGCAGTTACAATAACATTGTATAATTGGTGATTACCCCCTAAAAATTGATTTCCAGGACTGGCCAATTGCAAACGAATAAGAACAGACATTGCTGTTCCAAGAACACCTGAAAAACCTCCAAAGATTAAATACAATGTACCAATATCCTTATGGTTGGTGGAAAATAACCACCTAGAAGAGAAACCACTCAATGACGAGCTAATAACCGATGGAGACCATAATTGCGATAAAGGTTTAGAATGTGTAGTAAAAGACATTAGCTAATTATTAAAACATAAGACCTAGTCCTACCTTGTATGTTAATAGATAAAAAATATTCGGGCTAAGCATAAAAAAGATAATAGTAAAGCCGCTTAACACTAGAACCATAGATGCACCTTTTGATAAGGGTGTAAAAAAAAACCAATTTTTATTCTTCTCAAAATAGAAAATTTTGATTAACCGTATATAATAAAAAGCTGAAATAACACTAGTAATAACAACAAAAATAGATACAATATAAAGCGAAGAATCTACCAAACTCACAAAAATATTTAATTTAGCAAAAAAGCCACCAAAAGGGGGTATCCCGGCTAAAGAAAAAATCATTAATGCAACCCCGAACCCCATAAGTGGATTTGATCGAACCAATCCTATAGAATCTGAAAACGTTAAAAGAGTACTTCCAGAAGTAGAAGATAAATCCAGATGCACTATATAAACCCACAAAAAGGCTGCTGTAAGCATATAAATAGAAAGATAAAATAAGACTGCTTGTATTCCCTCTATATTACCACTAGCTAACCCAAGGCATAAAAAACCTACATGACCTACACTACTGAAGGCAAGAAGGCGCTTTATTTTTGTTTCCCCTAAACCACAAATACAACCAATAAAAAGACTAAGAAGGCCACAGATACAAAAAAAGTTTTCCCATAAACTCGGAAAAAAGGACCAAAAACTTGTAAATGATAGGCGCAATATCACAACAAAAAAAGCAAATTTAGGTATAACAGCAAAAATAAAACCCACTAGAGTGGGGGCCCCCTCATAAACATCCGCTATCCACATATGGTAAGGTGCGGCACCTATTTTAAACAATAAAGCAGAAACCACACATATAAGACCCAAATATATAAAAGGGGATGACGTTGTTAAATTCTCTGTTAACAAAGTTAACGAACCTAAATTAGTGGTACCCATAGAAAAATAAATTAAAGACGCTCCAAACAAAAAAAATATAGAGGCAACAGACCCTAAAATAAAATATTTTAACCCAGCCTCAGCAGAAAAATACGAATTCTTTTTCCACGCCGCTAACACATAAAAAATAAGCGACAAAAATTCCATACTTAAATAAATAGAAAGAAGGTCGTATGAAGAAATCAATAAACATAAACTTAAACCAATACCAATAACAAAAACAAAAAACTCATAAGCTCTAAAACGAGCTGAAAACATATAAGATTCGCTTACTGCCACACAAAAAATAAGACCCAAAAAAACAATTGCTTTAGACCAAGTACCTATATTATCAGTGACAAAAACAGAATTCCACAAAGTTTGAGATTCAACAGGATTGTTAAGCACTAAAAGTAAACTTACAAACAATATAGTTGATGTTAACCTAACCATACTTGGAGTAAGGTAAGTATAAAGGGAAGCGGCGGATACCCCTAAAAAACTACCATGTAATAAAACAACTAATATAGCGATGGCAAGAAACAACTCAGGCAAAAAAGCCGCGGTGTCATTTTGGAATATTAAAGCGAATTTCATGCGTTACATTTTATAGGATTCGAACCTACGACCCACGATTTAGAAGACCGATGCTCTATCCACTGAGCTAAAAATGCTTAGAGATAAAAATTAAAAAAGAATTATTTAAACTTTACACTCTATTATTTTTTTTAAAATAGATTAGACATCAAAGGATGTTAGTTTAAACTAACATCCTTTGCCACTATTAATGAAGAACAATTGCGTCGTTTATATAAATACAACTTAAAATTGTGAAAACATAAGCTTGAATTAAAGCAACGGCGAGCTCAAGTCCAAAAAGAATAACTAGTACCGCTAATGGTACGATATGAGCAACTAATAGCAACCCCCCACTACCCATCATAGCCCATGCAAATCCGGCAATTACTTTTAGTAATGTATGACCTGCCATCATATTAGCAAAAAGACGAACAGCCAAACTAAGAGGTTTAAACACGTACGAAACTATTTCTATAGGAACTAATAAAAAAGCTAAAACCATAGAAGTTCCACCAGGCAAAAATAAACTTAACATGTGAAAACCATGTTTAGAAGCACAAATAATCATAACACCAATAAATACTGTCAAAGCCAAAACCATTGTCTGGATAAGATGACTTGTTATAGTAAAAGAATATGGTACAAGTCCTGAAACATTAGATATCAAAATAAAACTAAAAATGACAAATAAAAAAGGAAAATATTTTTGACCCTGTTGACCAACACTATCCCATACAAGACCTGCAGTACTTAAATACAGACTCTCTAAAACTAATTGCCATCTAGTTGGGAAACAACTTAATCCATAGACTGAAAGACAATAATAAATAAAAACAAAAAAAGCTAAACCAACGCATGTTGTTACCATTGCGTTAGTCATTGAAAAATCAAATAAACCAACACCGAGACTTAAAAGAGGAAGTATTTGAAATTGTTCTAATGGGCTGTAAAACATGTATAGATAAAAAATAATATAAGCTAAATAGTTAGCTATCAAACTGTTAAAAGATATAAAAAAGTTTATTTATAAGACCTTTAGTTAATCCGTTGGAAAGACACCTTAAACGGTATCAAATTATTACCACGGAACTTGAGGAAAAATTTCTTTATAAAATACCATAAATGTTTTTTTCATATTCAAAAAACGAAACTCTCAAAATATGTTAAATATTCTAAACTTTTTTAGAACCAGAAGCAGTAAAAACATCCTTATAAATGAATTACAATATAAAAATTTATTATCGGCTATAATCACCCCATTTTGAGAGACCCTTAATAGTAACCTAAAATGGTTTTATATAAAGTCACTTTTCGCTCTAAAAAACATTAGTACTTTCACGGTAAATACCTATATCATTTTTTTTCTTATAATAACGGACTAAAACCTTAGACGACCACAACAAAACCTGAAAGTCCTCGTTACAAATATCATTGCCTTTTATTATAGCATTAAAAGAAAGTTTATTAGGTAATTTATAAATACATTTAGTAAAAGTATAAAAACACCAAATATATCTAAGCAATAACAAAGAATAAACTTTTAAATAATATTCTACCTTTTTATAAGGTGTAAAATATTTATACACCCCAGAAGTTTTATAGACCGAAATTAAAAGATAATTAAAAGTTTGTGGATATGTCTTGTTATAGCTATTAATTATTAAATGACCCCAATTATACATCGTATCCTCTAAAAAAAAACTTAGAAAACTTGATTTTATAACACCTGATACCTCTTTACTTGTATTTAAGGATTTATAAATTTTATAACTGAAATATACTAAAAATGGATATGAGCATTCCCTTTTAATAATAGTATTAATTGCGAACCTACAAAAAGATTTTTTCTTTTTATAATCAGCAAACCCCAAGTAATGATACTCGCACCTTTTACTTTCTGTAAAATTTATAAGTACCACTGGGTTGGACAAAGGCTTGATATTTGACTCACGAAACAGAAGATCCTTATAAAAAGATTTAATACGAATATTTAAATACACATCAAAAGATTTAGGTACTCTGTTGTTAATACATGTGATAAGACACATCAACAAATCGCGCTCAAAAAAATTTTGAATATATCTTTGAAAATATTCTTCTACAAAAATTTCTACTTCTTCATGAGGTTCCTCAAAACAAAAAAAATAGTTGTTTTGGAACAATAATAAAAAATGATCATTAATATACTTGAAAAAACCTGATTTTATAAACTTCAAAAAGTTTGGACTGTTTTGAATAGTTAATAAAAAAGACTTACTAAAATATTCTAAAATATATTTTTGAGTGCATCCAAAAATATATTGAGAAAGATAAACCTCACAATATTTAAGATTATAGTACTCACTAAAATTCTCTGACCAGAGGTGAAGCTGAGAATATTTCTTAAACACAGGACTTACTGAATAAAAATCGGCTAAATCAGCTTCACTGTATCTTTTAGCCTTTCCCATTAAATAAAACTAGATGATTACATTAAACCCCCACCAATAAATAGTGAGGAAAAGGAATAACCACACAACATCAACAAAATGCCAATACCACGCAGCAGCCTCGAAACCAAAATGGTGTTGACGACTAAAGTGATCCCAATACAGCCGTAGAGTACAAATAGCTAAAAATATAGTTCCAATAATAACGTGAAACCCATGAAAACCTGTAGCCATGTAAAATACAGAACCATATACCCCGTCCGACATGCCAAAAGGAGCATGCATATATTCAACACCCTGCATACCTGTAAAGGCAATTGCAAACGCTAATGTTACCCCTAAACCTTGTAAAGCTTCTTTTTTAAAACCAGCAACAATAGCATGATGAGCCCATGTTACACTTGCCCCAGAAGAAAGCAATAAAATAGTATTTAAAAATGGTAAACCCCATGGACTAATAGCATCTATCCCCGCAGGAGGCCAAACACCACCAATATTAAAAACAGGAGAAATTGATGAAGTAAAAAAAGCCCAAAAAAAAGCAAAAAAAAACATAATTTCAGATACAATAAAAAGTATCATACCCATACGTAGTCCTTGCTGAACCGATGATGTATGTTGACCTTCAAATAACCCTTCCCGAACAACATCTCTCCACCAAGTAAACATAACATATAAAATAGTAAAAACCCCTAAACAAAGTAATTCTCCCCCCCCTTTATAGTTATGCATAAATAACACTCCACCAAAAGTTAAACTTAAGCCACCTAAAGCAGCCACTAAAGGCCAGGGACTAGGGTCAACTAAATGAAATGGATGCCGTTGAACCATTTTAGCTTTAGCTTTCATTAAAATGAACAAGAAGGAGGTAGGATTCGAACCTACGATGGAAAAACCAACAGATTTACAATCTGCCACTATTAACCGCTCAGTCACTCCTTCACAATTTAATTTTACCTTGATGTTTTAGGTTTTGTACGAAATTTTTTACGACGAACTTTAACAGGACGACACCCATTATGAGGGGCTCGTGTACCTAGATACAAAAAAGTAATTTTAACTCCTTTTTTACTAAGCCCTCTTACAACCCCTCTCCGTCCTTTGTTAATACCAGACCCCAAATAAATTGCAAATTCTGTATAACCTAACCTGATAGCTTTATCCCCAAATAAATTACCTAAAAGTAACCCACGTGTATAAAGATTTTCCCGCTCATTATACTCATTAACATAAGAAGGGACCCTTAAAGAACAACTAGTCTTTACTTTTTTTTCAGCAGTGTCCATTAAAGTACAAAACACATTTCTTTTTGTTGATTTTATAATGATAATACCTTTTTTTTCTTGTGTTTGCTTAGATAGAAATTTAGTAGAAATAGCTGAAACTCCTTCTATTACTGAACTTACTGCTGATAGTTTAACAGGATTAGATAGTAAGTTTATGTTATCAATTTTAACTAACATTAAGCTTTAATAATTGCCGTTTTTTTGCATTTGTATGGGTACGTTGACCCCTAACCGGCAGACCTTTACGATGCCGTAACCCACGATATGTCGACAAAACACACAAACGCCGAATCTTATCATTTTTAAAACGCCTAAGATCGGCACCTAAAGGAAGAGGGGTAGCCTCCGCTAAGTTTTCTAAATTCTTTCCTTTGAGAAAAGTAACGTGACTCCCACGTGAATCAGAACCAAAACCAGCTTTTTTGCATAAAATTTTAGATTGAGACAAACCTATACCATATATGTGAGATATAGACTGCACCAATACTTTGTCTTCTGGAATAGGGGTACCGATAATAAAAGGCATAACTAGGTTTTTAATATATTATATGAAACAAAATAACCCAATTTTTATCACTCCTCCCTTAAAATCGCAAAGGCAAGCATATAAGCGATCAACCGGACGAAATAATAAAGGACATATAACCGCATGGCATCGTGGTGGGGGACATTCCCGACTATATAGAGATATTGACCTAAAGCGGAAATCAACCCAAGGAATAGTCATAGGTTTAGAATATGATCCGAACAGATCCGCCCTTTTAGCACGAATTTTTAATCCAGATACTAAAAAACACAATTATATAATAGCACCTACAAAAATAAAAAAAGGAGATGTTATACGGTCAAACTCAACACGTAGTGGTCTTCAAAATGGACACAGTAAAATTTTACAAAACATACTAACAGGAAGTCTCATTTATAACTTGAGCTTATCCCCTGGAAAAGATGGGAAAATTTTAAGAGCGCCAGGTGCGTTTGGTCGTATTTTAAAAAGGACTAAAACATTAGCTAAAATTCGTTTAAAATCCGGGCAATACCGTTGGTTCGATATAAAAACAATAGCAACCAACGGTGTAGTTAGCAACCCAGATTCAAAGTTTACAAAGCTTAAAAAAGCCGGTCAATCCAGGTGGTTGGGGAGGCGCCCCACTGTTCGCGGAGTAGCCATGAACCCAATAGACCACCCACATGGTGGTGGGGAGGGGAAAACATCAGGTGGACGCTCGTCTGTAACTCCATGGGGCAAACCAACAAAAGGGCCCTCTACCCGTACTAGTAGGATCCAACCAAAACCAAATGTCAAGATCTAATTGGAAAACACCATTTATAGATAAAAGTCTGTTAAAAAGATTAACCCCACAACATGAAAAAAAACCTACATGGTCCAGACGTTCTACTATTTATCCAGCTGCTGTTGGTTTGAAATTACAAATATACAATGGAAAAGACATGATTAGTCGCAAAATTAAACCTGAAATGGTTGGACATAAATTAGGAGAGTTTGTAACGACACGAAAAAATTTTGTAGCAAAAAAAAAAAAATAATACAATAAAAAAAAAATAAATGGCACAAAAAGCTCATCCTACTATTTTAAGACCAGAAAATAACCTTTATCAAGGATGTACACACTGGGACGAACCACGATTTTTTTTTATTTTAACCATGATTCAAAAACTAATAGAATCTTGTTGTTTAGGAACAACACACTATCTTGATAAAATACAAGTTAATCGGCATCTTGGACTAATTCTTGTAGAAGCTGATCTTATACACCTACACTTTCGTTCAAAACGACGTTTAAAATCTAGACGTTATAAAGAAAATAAAATAATCAGCAAAAAACAATCTTGGACTGTAGTAGCGTGTCGACTGCAAAGTGCTGTTAAATTAATACAAAAATTTACGGGTACTAAAAAAGTCACGTTACGAATTAATAGAGTAAAAACTTATATGAGGTCGGTACCTAAACCCGCCCGAAGACAAATGGCTTATTTTACTAAAAGTTTTAACCATATAAGGTATGATTATGCCCGATATGGTATGCAACTGATGTATTTACTTATAAAAAATAAAGCAAGCGCCACAAGCCTGGCTAGGTTTTTAAAACAAAATATATGCTCAAGACAAAGAAGAAAAAGACATTACCAATTTTTAGCATATATTAAGCAAGGATTCCAAGCCTTACAAGAATACAAAGAAATACAAGGGTTAAAAATACAAATAAAGGGGAGATTTACTCACAAAGCAAAAGGGAGAAGCAGGGTGTGGAAATATCAAATGGGACAAATGCCTATTAGTCAGTTAAGTAAAAATATACAAGCAGAATATGCACAAACACAAACTGGTTATGGGAGCGTAGGATTAAAAATTTGGATATGTAACTGGAACAAAAACGATAATGCAACCTAAAAAAACAAAATACCGCAAATACTTTAAACCCCGAGGATTACCTAATACATCAGGTAAAACCCATAAGCTAACAGAATTAACCTGTTTTGCTGTAATTGCAATGGGCTCAGGTTATTTAAACGGGCGTCAAATCGAATCAGCCCGACAAAATATTAGACGTAAAGTTAAAAGAGAAGGTAAACTTGAAATTCTTATTTTCCCGGACATTGCTATAAGCCGTAAAGCTTCCGCGGCCCGTATGGGGAAAGGAAAAGGGAAAGTTGATCATTGGATTGCCTCGATATCTGCTGGACAAACTTTATTTTTACTATATGGTATCGATGATGAGCAAGGTATACCAGCTTTACACTCAGGAGCTAATAAGCTCCCACTAAAGGTTAAAATTTATCAATTATAAGCTATGTTTACCCCTAGAAAAAGACATCTCCGAAAAAAAAGATTTTTTTTACCAGAACAACGAACTTTTGCATTGTTTAATGGTAGTAATTTAAAATCTTCTCAAATATCAAAAATACGAGTATCATTGAAAAATGCAAAATTATACTCTGTACCCCTGTATCTTAACCCCCCCAAACTTGGTATAGGATGCCCAATTGTCATGATAATATATGAAACGTTACAAGACTTGCAGGACAACGTGCCTGAAATCGCTTCGAAACTCGATTGCCTAGGTATATCTATAGATAAAAAATGGTACTCTATTAAATTTTTAGAAAAAAGTAATACAGAAACTCTTAAAAAAAAAGCACTTAGCCTTCTTTTAATTAAATACAACGATATAAATAAAGATTAATAAAGTCCGAGCTATTCCTTTTTTATTACCTACAATACAACTAAAAGCCATATAAATACGACACTATCGCAACTGTATAATTAAAAACCAAAGCGAAAAAAGGGATTTGAACCCTCAGCTTTAAGCTTGGCAAGCTTACACTCTACCAATTGAGTTACTTCCGCTTTTCCTATTTTCCACTAGAAAAAAAGCAAACCTGTAAACCATGCCCTAAAACATTAGTCTCAGATTTATCTTTTGTTGTAAAATGAAATTGACATTGAAGAGAACCAACCTCTTCAAAATAAGGAAATAATGGTACCAATTCCTCAAAAGAAAAAATATCTTTTAAAACAAAACAATATATATTTTTATGAGCGGGTGCTCGTAAACCTTCAAATTGACGTACACGTGGCAACACATGAAATAATAATTTATAATAAAAAAGGTACATAGACTCTCGCCTCAAAGTAACTTTACCCCCTACCCCCTCTCTTGGGCCACTGTTTCTTTGTTGAGAAGGATTTTGCTGTATAAAATAAGGCTTTTGGCCTCCAACAATGTTCAAAGCGCCAAGACACGCAACCACATAATTTTCATCTGAACTTTCCCCACCTAAACAAATAGATATTTTTTTTGGACCTGGTAACAAAGAAACCGTTGAGATGTTTTCACTAAGAATTAAATCTTTTTTCACAACCTCGGAATAGTGTTTTTCAAAAGGATGCATAGAGACAATTATATAATTTTTTTAGCCATAGCAGCTAATTTGGACCATTTCAACCCCCTTAATCTACTCGGCAATATAGCTGATATTCGAGTTCCAATAGGTTTTTGCTGTGGGGTAATAAGAGCTACTGAATTGGACGCAAACGAAACACCTACGCCAGCCTTATTTCGAAAAAGTCTACGTGTTTGTACAATAACACCATGATGGACTTCCGACTTATTCATTTTTAATCTAACCCTTCTACCATAGCGGGGTCGAAGGCTCTGAACGGCTACAAGAACAACATCCCCTACGTTAGCATGTGCCTTACCACTTTTTTTTTTTACTTTTATGCATTTAACCAGTTTAGCTCCTGAATTATCTACAACTTTAAGAAGACTTTGGGTTCTAATCATATTTACTACTTCCAGCCGGATTCGAACCAGCACGTCAAAAGACAAAAGATTTTGAATCTGCCGTGTCTACCAGTTTCACCATGGAAGCCTGCCCATTAAGACTTCAATAATGAAGCTTGATCAATACGTATACTACCCCTAACTCGAAAATAAACTAAAATAATAGCTAACCCTATTGATGATTCACAAGCTGCGATTATAAGAATAAAAATAGCGAATATTTGACCCATTAAATCACCTAAGCATACAGAAAAAACAATAAAATTTAAGCTTACTGAAAGAAGAGCAAGCTCTAAAGACATAAGAACAACAACAATATTTGTTCTGTTTAAAATAACACCCCCAACACCTATAACAAACAATAAAGCAGAGACGAAGAAAAAATGAATAAAATCCATAATTTATTTTTAAAAATTAAAATATCAATAACGAACACCAAAATGAATTCTACGTTTATTAGAAACAGCCAACTTATTTAAACTATACCTTTTATTAACAACCTCCCCTTTACTTTGTGATGCTTTAAGTAATTCTTTACTTAAATTTTCCCATAAAGGAGAGGTTATAGACTGGTCTCTACTTACTTTTAACAATGACCTCATGCCAAGATTAATACCACAAATAGGAGATATTACGCGTGGCAAATAGACATTAAAAGACTGCTTGTTCCGACGTGTCTTGGGTTTTGGTTTAAGACGAACACCTATATCTTGCCTAACCGCAAGAATACCTAAATAAAAAATATGTATAGCCCGCCCAGGATAATCACGATCAAGAGATTGAAGAGCTTTATTTAAAACATTTTCCGCTTTTGAACGCTTACCGTCGCGCATTAAAAGATTAATCATTTTTTTTACTAAAGGGTCACTTTTAATACCTAAAAATTTACTAGATTGTGTATGTTCGTGTGAACTAGCCTTAATATGTTTAACAGAAGCATTCATTTGTTGCTGTTGTAATAAATCCTGATCAGTAACTAGCATCCTTTATCTATTTTTTTTGTACCATATTTCGAACGGGAGGTTTTACGGCCAGGTAATCCCTCTAAATCTAATTTATTTCGAATTAGACGGTATTTAACCCCAGGAAGGTCCGGAATTCTACCGCCTCGCACTAAAACCTGTGAGTGCTCTTGCAACCTGTGAACCTGACCAGGAATATAAGCTGTTAATTTGACTTTATTAGATAAACGAACTTTAACAACCTTACGTCGGGCAGAATTGGGCTTTTTAGGGGAACAAACAAATACTTTTAAACAAACACCTCTTTTTTGGGGGCATCCGCGAAGACCTACACTCTTCACTCTTGTTTGCTTTTTCCCTTGACTTTTGTTAAACCATTGATTGATGTTTGGCCTTGACATTACTAAGGAGGGGAGTTGAACCCCTATCCCGTTAAGGACTGGAACCTAAACCCAGCGTGTATACCAATTCCACCACCTCAGCTTTTGGAGTCGAAGGACTCGAACCTCCGATCCCCGTACCAAAAACGGGCGCCTTACCAGCTTGGCTAGACTCCATTTCTCAAACACCAAAACTCGGTTTGGCAGGGGTTGAACCTACATTGGTAGCTTCATGAGAACTATGTTTTGCCAATTAAACTACAAACCGCCGTACTACAAAGTGTTTTTAACTACGTCTTCTAAAAAAGCCTCAGTAAAATTTTTTACTGGGGCTTTTTTATATAAGCTTTAATTTTTTGCTTCACCCCCTTAATGAGTTGTGGTAAATCAGCAAAAAAAAGAAGACCGAGAAAAAATAAAAATAAAAATTGCAAAAAACTTATTCTCATATTATTTAAGGCTTAGACAGATAAACAGAAAGAGAGGGACTTGAACCCCCAACCCTTGGCTTTGGAGACCAAAGTTCTACCAATTGAACTATCTTCCCTTGACTCTTCTTTTTTTATGAACAGACTTCAAACCTCAATATATTATTTACAAGAACTTAAATACCGCCTAGCTTACGCTATTTTCGGAACAATTTTTCTCTTTAGTACAACGTATACCTATAAACAAGGATTAATTTTTATTTTTTTGCCTAAAGGATTATCACACTTTGTTAGTACAGGATTAACTGAAATTTTTTTTACCTACCTACAGATTTGTACTATTTTTAGCTTTAGTTTTGGTCTCGGTATAACACTAACACAATTGTACCTTTTTTTACGTCCAGGGTTATACGCTTTCGAAGCTAATACAATTTTTAATCTTTTAATTACAGCATTTTTATTTTATACTTGCTTATATATATTTGTATTTCCCATAATTGTTAAAGTATTCTGGGAACTTTTTTCAACCTATTCCCAAAACTTTACGGCAATAGATTTAACTTTTGAACCAAGACTGCAAGATTATTTAAATCATTTACAACAATTAAACAAAGCGCTAACTCTTAGCTTTCCTTGCCTAATTACTCTGAATATTATACAAATTTATACTAATAGACAAACGTGGGTTAAATATCGCGGAATAGCTTATATAACCGCTTTTTCTATCGCAGCTTTTATAACCCCCCCAGACGTTTTAAGCCAAACTTTAATAGGGTTGCCTTTTATTGTTTTTTATGAGATACAATTAAAAGTTTGGTCTTTGCATGAAGAGTATAAAAAACAATTGCTAGTTGGGTAACCAATCAAATCCCATAAGAATTCCTACGGAGACAAAAAATAACGCTAATGCGAGGGGTAAGAAACATTTCCAACCCAGCTTCATCAGTTGATCATATCGATAACGGGGCAAAATAGCACGCATAACAATAAATAAAATAACAAAAAAACATATTTTTAAACCAAACCAAATACCATCAGGTAAAATGCCTATATTAAAGGGAGATAACCACCCACCAAAAAAACAAATAGAAGTTAACCCCCCCATAACTAACATATTAGCATATTCACCTAAAAAAAATAAAGCAAATCCCATAGCTGAATATTCTACATTATAACCCGAAACTAACTCTGCTTCTGCTTCTGGTAAATCAAAAGGATGACGATTAGTTTCAGCCAAACACCCTATAAAAAACATTATACTAACTGGTAATAAAGGAAAAACAAGCCAGATATCTAATTGAGCAATTACTATTTCCGTTAAATTTAAGGTACCTACACATAAACAAACATTAATAAGACTAATACCCATTGAAATTTCATACGAAACCATCTGCGCCGCGGAACGTAAAGCCCCTAAAAAAGCATACTTTGAATTACTTGACCAACCTGAGATCAATACCCCGTAAACACCAAGAGAAGAAACAGCTAAAAAATAAAGACCCCCCAACTGAGAATCTGCAATAACATTACCATAACTGAACGGTATAACAGCCCAACTAATCAAACTTAAAATAAAAGTACAAAGAGGAGCTAATACAAAAAGCACAATATTTGCATTCGTGGGTAAAACAGTTTCTTTAACAAAAAGTTTAAGTCCGTCAGCTAGGGGCTGAAGTAATCCCATATAACCAATAACGTTTGGACCACGTCTTCTTTGAATTCCCGCCATAATTTTACGCTCCGCTAAGGTAAAATAGGCTACAGAAATTAATAAAGGAATAACAAGATCAAGAATATTTAAAAAAATAGTTAGGAAAGTTAGCCACATAATAAATTAAATAATACAATAATATAATTGTAAAGAATACCTAGGATTAATAAAATAACCCACTAATAAAAAACTATAAAAAACCATACTTAGAAGACCAAAGCGCTTCATCTACGTCTACTCTAAAAGGGTACATAACAGGAGCACAAACATCTGCTGAAAGAATAAAACTTAAATTTGAGTAATCTGTCTGTATCCATTTTGGTGTTGGCTGAAGATGAAGTTCAAACTTAAACCTATTAGATAATCGCCAACGCTCCAATTTTACATGAAAAGAGCGGAAACGTTTATAACGTGCTACTAATCTAGCTCGAATAGCTTGACGGTGTGACGGACAAAATTCAACAAAATCCCCTTTTTGAAGAGTAAACCCACCATGCCCTATTTTTTTACCATTTACTAACACCTTACTGTGCAGAATAGCCTGTCGACTGGAATAAATTGAATGAAAAAAACCTAAACGATATAAACTAATATCCAGGCGTCCTTCTAAAGACCCAATTAATTTTTGAGATGGATTTTTTAAGGCAACTAACGGTTTACACAAATTTTTAAACGCTTTGTGACTTAAATCCCCATAAAAACGTCTTATACATAATAAAATAGACAAAGTATTCCGAAAACTAATACGGTTGTATTTAAAAGTTTGATTTGGTCGAACCCGAGGTTTAAGAAAATTATAATCATGACATAAAGGATGACGGTACCTATTTATATTGGCAAGAGGACGATGACGACGCTTTTGGCTTCCCAACACCCCTATAATACTATCCCACTTAGGACGAAGAAACGTTTTCTCTTTAGATAACAAATCCCCCCAAATATCAGTTCTAGACCATAAACAAGATTTATATCTGTGTTTAAACCGCATTATTTATTATTACTTTCTCCCTTAAATTTAAGAGCATTTCGTGATTCTTTTTTAACTCCTTTTAACTGAGCCTTTCCTAAAAGACTAGAAAACACACGTTTTTTTTTTGTTGATTTCATACGACTACCTTTAACACAAGTCATATAAATTAAGCTAAAAAACCAAGAAGATAACAAAGGTGACTCAATATTTAAATTAAAAGGATAAGTTACTTTGCTCATAGTAGGACTTCCAACACCAACCAATAACAGACATTTTCTATGAGCCTCCACTAAATTTTCTTTTTCTATATCACTTAAAAACACCAAATCAACATCTTTTGATTTAACTAAATAACTACGTTTCCATTTTATATAACTTATATCAGGCTGATGAGAAAGACAAATTTTTAAAAGCGGATAATCACTAACAAAAAGAATTTTCCCCTCCGACAATATTATTTTTTTTAAAACTTCTAAAGTTGCACGTATACCGTATAAACTTTTTTCAAGATTATAAAAATAATAAATATTACGTTTCCCTAAAAGATAGGGGTGCATTGTCTTTGAAATTCGAACATCCTCATTAAAGGGACGAGGAACTAAATATCCAGAAGATCCAATTAAAAAAGAAAGAAGACGAGAATGCTCTGTTCTAACCATTATGTTTTTTTACCTTCCTTACACACTATTATTTCATTTTCATATAAAACCCCAGCCCCTTTGTATGAGTCCGGGTAACGATACCTTCTTATACTACTTGCAAAATTTTGTAAAACCCCTAAATTTGCAGAAATTAATAAAAATGTTTTTTTACCTAAATTTACTGAAACATCTACAGGGATATCAACTATAACAGACTTACTGTAACCTAGAGAAAATATAAGTTTTTCTTTTTCTTTGCGTACTCTGTAGCCAATCCCTTTAAGCTTTAATTCTATAGTATACCCTAAGACAACCCCAAAAATAGCTTGAGTAAAAAGAGAACTTTCATAAGGTGTTAAATAGGGTAAAAAAAGAACCATGTTACCTTTTCTGTGAAGGTTACTAACGGAATCAAAAATTACAACTCCTTTAGCCCCTGATACACTCACTTTACCATTAATACTTGAACACCTAACACCTATAGGTAATCTAAATACTGGAATTGTCATGACGCATATGCTAAAATTTCTCCACCCTCCCCTTTACGTATACATTGTTCATGAGTCATAATACCTTTTGTTGTTGATAAAACCAACACACCGAAATCATTTGATAAACGAGCGACATCTAATAAAGAAAGATAAATACGATCACGTGGGCGAGAAATAATAACAAGCCGAGTACAAATGGGAGACCCATCATGATACCTAAGAAGGACTGTAATGACACCTTCATTTGTTTTTGTATACCCCTTAATTAAGTTTTCTTTCCATAAAATATCTAGGACTTTAGTACAAAAGCGTACTTCCTTAAAAGATACTCCAAAATGGTACACCATATACCCATTACGTAATTTATTGATTATCTTTGCAAGCATTGCTTTTGTTTGGAATCGGGCTTGAACCGACGACCTAAGGATTTTCAGTCCTTCACTCTACCAACTGAGCTATCCAAACTATATAAATTCAAATTTGCTTTTATTCGGAATCTTTTATCTCCCCAAGTCGGACTTGAACCAACGACTTTATGGTTAACAGCCACATGCTCTACCAACTGAGCTATTGAAGAAGGCCGGAGAGGGACTTGAACCCTCATTTATGGGTTTGCAACCCACCGCATTAGACCTTTATACTATCTAGCCAAGGCGGGCGAGGGGATTTGAACCCCCGTCTTTCAGAGCCACAACCTGACACTCTAACCAACTGAGTTACGCTCGCCATTTTGCGACTTATCGGATTTGAACCGATACTCTTTAAATAGAAACAGATTTTAAGTCTGACGTGTCTACCAATTTCACCAAAATCGCAATAAAAAATTTAACTTTTCTTGACAGACTAAATTTATTTAACGGGAAAGGGATTCGAACCCTTGACATTTGGGATATGATTCCAACATTCTAACCACTGAACTACACCGCCTTAATAAAAAAAAATAACCTACAATATCTCTCTAGAATAATATTTTTATAATTGCAACTGGAGAATTTTCTTACAGAGCAAATAGAATCAAGAAAGCCATCATCAAAGCAAATAAGGCAATCGCTTCAGTTAAAGCGAAACCTAAAATAGCAATTCTAAATAACTCATCTTTCAGAGAAGGATTACGCGCGGTACCCAAAACAAGAGCACCGAATACGGTTCCAATACCCACACCTGCTCCAGCTAAACCAATAGTAGCTAAACCAGCACCCAAAAGTTTAGCAGCTTGAACTAACATTTTTAAAAGGGTAAAAAATCAAATAACGAGACACTTTAACGATAAAAAAATTTTTATAAATATTACCGTAGAATGGGAGCAGAGAGGATCGAACTCCCGACTTCGTGCTTGTAAGGCACACACTCTACCACTGAGTTATGCTCCCTTAAAATTTTAAGGAGATAAAGAGACTCGAACTCTTGACCTCATGCTTGCAAAGCACACACTCTACCAACTGAGTTATATCCCCACTAACCTATTAAGGGCATATTGTTAGGTTGCTCGAAGGGGTACGTGTTCAACTTTAATTATAAAAATAATTGATAAAACACGTACCCCTTCGAGCAAATTTAATCCAAACATATTTGGGCGTATTGGGAGTTGAACCCAAGACCCTCGGATTAAAAGTCCACCACTCTAACCAACTGAGCTATACGCCCGAAAAGTTGTTAAACTTTAGTCTGAAAACAAAATCACTATAATTAATCTTTAGGGATTAGTACGGGTCAGCTGAAAACCTCACGGCTCTTACACCTCCCGCCTATCTAAGTGGTAGTCTTCCACCCCCTTGCGAAAACTTTACTAGAGGCGAGTTTCTCGCCTAATGGTCGATTATCTCTTCTCGATGTAGCTACCCGGCGATGCCCCTTAGGGAACAACCGGAACACAAGGGATCGAGTTTTCCCGGTCCTCTCGTACTAAGGTCTAGTCCTCGGAATTTTCAAACACCCACAGAAGATAGGGACCAAACTGTCTCACGACGTTCTAAACCCAACTCACGTACCACTTTCGTCGGCGAACAGCCGAACCCTTGGAACCTTTTCCAGCTCCAGGATGTGATGAGTCGACATCGAGGTGCCAAACGAACCCGTCGATAGGGGCTCTAGAGGATCATTAGCCTGTTATCCCCGGCGTACCTTTTATCCATTGCGCGATGGCCTTTCCACGAAGAACCACCGGATCACTATGACCGACTTACGTCTCTGATCGAAATGTCTTTCTTTCAGTCAAGCAGGCTTATACCATTATACTCGATTCCCCTTAAAAGGAGATGAACCTACCTTTGTATGCCTCCGTTACTCTTTAGGAGGCGACCGCCCCAGTCAAACTACCCAGCAAACACTGTCCCTTAGTTAGTAAGCCAACAGATCTCAGGGTGGTATTTCACTATTGCTTCATCAATCCCTAACGAGAAAGAATCATAAGCTCCCACCTATTCTACACTAGAGTCTTTGACCTACAATATTTGCTTATAGTAAAGGTGCACGGGGTCTTTCCGTCCAGCTGTGGGATGGCCGCATCTTCACGACCTATGTAATTTCACTGAGTCCCTGTTGGAGACAGCGGGGAAGTCGTTACACCATTCATGCGGGTCGGAACTTACCCGACAAGGAATTTCGCTACCTTAGGACCGTCATAGTTACAGCCGCCGTTTACCGGGGTTTGACCTCAATGCGTAAACATCAAAGCTTCACCTACCGGCACCGGGCAGGTGTCAGTCCCTATACATCCTCTTACGAGTTAGCAGAGACCTGTGTTTTTAATAAACAGTCGCCACCCCCGATTTTGTGACAAAGACAAAAGCTTGCGCTACATATCTTTACTCCTTATTCCGAAGTTACAGAGTCATTTTGCCGAGTTCCTTCAACAGGGTTATCTCAAGGCCTTAGTGTTCTCCACCCGTCCACCTGAGGCGGTTTAAGGTACGGTATAAATAAAGTGCCTTTTTCTTGGAAAAAATAACTCACCCTTGACAAATTCAAGAATAAGGTGAAGTTTTCGTCAGCAACTTTTAACAGTTTAATCTTACCCATTACTGTAAGCCTTAGCTTAACAGCTTAGGGACCGTTTTAAATCGAGGTATTACCCTCTCACGACCCAGTTTTACTTAAGATCGTAAACCTTGGACTTACGGCCACAATGCTTTAATTTCATTGTTTTATGCTACTCATGCAAGTATTCTCACTTCCGATATCTTAATCTTAACTTACGTCAAAACTTCTACGACCTACGGAATGTTCTGCTACCACAAAGAATGTAAAAATGATTAAATTTTTACATTCTTTGTCTGAGGCTTCGGTAATAGTTTTAAGCCCTCAAAATTGGCGGGACTTCTACTCTAGGTCAGTGAGCTGTTACGCTATCTTAAAAGGATGGCTGCTTCCAAGCCTACCTCCTGACGGTCTCAGAGCGGAAATCACCTTTACCACTGAAACTATTTTATGGACCTTAGCCTACAGTCTGGGCTGTTTCCCTCTTGAGTATGAATCTTAGCATACATACTCTGTCTGCCCTAAATGAAAAATTTGTATTCGGAGTTTGCTAAAGTTTAGTAAGAGAAGATCTCCCCCTTGCTTACACAGTGCTCTACCCCAAATTTACTATTTAGGACGCTCTACTTCAATAGATTTCGCAGAAATCCAGCTATCACCGACTTTGATTGGCCTTTCACCCCTAAACTCAAGTCATCCCAGTATTTTGCCACATACACGGGTTCGGCCCTCCAAAGAATGTTGCCACTACAATATCAGCCTGCTCAAGTTTAGATCAGCCGGTTTCGGGTACTTAACAAAGGACTTTAAGGCGCCACATAGGACTCGATTTCTCTTCGCCTGCACTTTTTATTAGCTTAAGCTTGCCCCTTATTAAGATTCACTTGCCCATTATACAAAAGGTATGCCGTTGCTTTTTACAGCTTCGACTAAAATATGGAGTTTCAGGATCTTTGCACTGTCGCAACTTCTTTTTCACCTTTCCCTCACGGTACTTGTTCACTATCGGTAAAAAAAATAACTATAGGCTTTGAGGGTGGTCCCCCAATACTCAGACAAGGTAAACTTGCCTCGTCTTACTTTCACGAATATAAAAAAATTACAGGACTAACACCTTCTAAGGTAGAAATCATATTAAAAAATATAATTTCTTTTCATTCTTTATAATAATATCGTTTTGCCTTTTTATCGCTTTCGCTCACCACTACTAACGATATCTCGGTTGATTTGATCTGCAGGGTACTGAGATGTTTCACTTCCCCTTGATGCTGCCTAAGCAGCAGGCTTTTTAGCCCCGGTTTCCCATTTTAGGTTGGTTAACGTCACAGGCTTTCCTCGTGTCAACACTTTCGCGATTGTCCGCGCCTATATTTTTTTTCCAAGGCATTCACTCCACACTAAACTAGTATATTA